CAAATCAATATTCTTTGATTTATTAGTAATTATGTAAAATAAAAAATCAAACAAATAGAAAAAAGCCAGCTATCGGAGTCGAACCGATGACCATCGCATTACAAATGCGATGCTCTAACCTCTGAGCTAAGCGGGCTCACATAACAGAAATTGTACATACATAGGAATTTAATAAACTAGTGGAATCTTGGCTATTAACTTTTTATTCTTTTTTTTTTTTTCGATATTCATATTAATTAGGAATAACGAAAAAAAAAAAAAGAATCGACCCTTCAAGTATTCAAAATTGCACGAGAAAAAAATGAGAGTAAGAGAAGTATATATAATAAATGTGTTCTATATACATCTATATTGAATTGCGAATACAGAAATGATACAATCCTTTCTGATTAGACTAAATAAGGGTCTATGCTAGAGATGAAAGAGGATAGACAAGAAAGAAAAAAGAAAGGCTTTTTATAGGAATCAGTATATAATTACTTCAACAGTTCCAGTATCTAAAAGCAAAAAAAGGGGGGATATGGCGAAATTGGTAGACGCTACGGACTTAATTGGATTGAGCCTTGGTATGGAAACTTACTAAGTGATAACTTTCAAATTCAGAGAAACCCTGGAATTAAAAATGGGCAATCCTGAGCCAAATCCTGTTTTCGGAAAACAGAAAAAGAAAAGTTTCATAAAAACAGAAAAAAACAAGGAAGGATAGGTGCAGAGACTCAATGGAAGCTGTTCTAATAAATGAGGTTGACTGCGTTGCATTAGTAAAGTAAACCTTCTGTCAAAACCCCAGAAAGGATAAAGTAAAGGATAACCATATATACATACGTACTTAAATACTATCTCAAATGATTAATAGGAAATGATTAATAGAGACCCGAATCTAGAATCCATATTCATCTTTTTTTTTCTCTTTAATTTCTTTTTTTTTTTTTATCTTTATTTCTTTTTTCTCTTTTTTATTTCTTTTTTCTCTTTTTTATTTCTTTTTTCTCTTTATATATATTCTATATATATAAAATTGTTTTGAATTGATTCCAAATTGAGGAAAGGATTTAATATTAATTCATCAAACCATTCACTTCATAGTCTGATAGATAACTAACTAATCAGACGAGAATAAAGATAGAGTCCCATTCTACCTGTCAATATCGACAACAAGGCAATTTATAGTAAGAGGAAAATCCGTCGACTTTAGAAATCGTGAGGGTTCAAGTCCCTCTATCCCCAAACAAGGACGACTCGGCTCCTTAATTCTTTTTATCCCATTCTCTCTTTTCTTTAACGATTCCAATTTTGTTATCTTTCTGATTCATTCGATTCTGTGATAAACATATTTGGGCTGGACTTTTTTTTTCACAAATCGTGTGATAGATATCATACACCTACAAATACCCATCTTTGAGCAAAACAAAAAATTCCCATTCATTTTTATTTTCATTGGAAATTGGAATAATTAACAATCCAAATCATTATTCGAATTGAAATTTACGAAGTTCTTTTTTTTTTTTTATATACAAAAAATTTCAGGTCTGGCTAATACTTTATTATACAATATTTTTTCGTCTTTAAAAAAAAAATTGACTTTTTAAATTGACAGAGGCCCAAGTTTTTTACTAAAATTTAGTAAAACGAGGAAGCCGGCGCGACTAAAATGGTCAGGTAAAACGGTCGGGATAGCTCAGTTGGTAGAGCAGAGGACTGAAAATCCTCGTGTCACCAGTTCAAATCTGGTTCCCGGTACATGATTAATTTATATATAAGTATCCATTCTCCAATTTAATGAAATTTTGATCGGATATAGGTCACCATAGATATTCAGTAATGGCATGGATCATAGATGATATACACTTAACTTATCCATCTAGATATATATCCTTTCTAGATGAATAAAGAGTTTATATTAGAAACGTTTCTGTTTTTAAAAAACTATGTAAAAAAAACTCGATTATCTTTCCTCGTCTGTTTTATTTTCATTTTATTTGTTCATAATGTGTCTCCTCTCGGTCAAAAAGAATATTAATACTTCATTTAATACTTGAGCTAGATTGGAAAGATTAAACTAAAATTAGTTAGTTAAAAAAACTAAAAGTCTAGTCTATCGGAGTTGAAGAGTGAAAATCTCCAAGATTCATCTTAGTCTTAGATAGAGTATAAACAAAATCCGATCCTCTTTCAGTTCTTTGTGTTTATTTTCCTTCATCTTCTATTTCTTCATTCCGAATTTGTTTAAGTCATCGACTCGCCCGAAATAAATATCTTCAAAATTGGAGAATTCGTTGAATCCCTAATTATTTTTTTTTTTATTTAGTCTATCCATACTAATATGAATGAGACTTCAATAACTCTGGTGATCTATAAGGGAGTGTACTGTACCAATATTCCTTGAATACCTAAGACTGAAGATTAGTTTCTTATTATTTCATTCAATGAGCATCTTGTATTTCATAAAAATTGGGAGCAATATAATCCTTACGTAAGGGCCACCCTATCCAACTTTCCG